AAAGTATATAATACTATGATCAGTGGAGGAATAATGCCTAATCCTAAGGGAGCTCCAGAATCTTTTCAATTGCTCGTTCGAGAACTACGATCTTTGGCTCTGGAACTGAAGCATGTCCTTATATCTGAGAAGAACTTCCAGATTAACCAAATAGGAAGAAAGCGTAATAAGAATTAATCAAAACTTTTCTTGTATAATCATAATCAATGGAACCAAAGTATTATGTGACTCTCATTAATGGGCGTGCCTCCGAGAATTTAGAATTGCCTCAAAAGAGCGGAGATGGACCTATTATTCGATCTTTTGATTGCGGATCCTGAAGACCTTCCGAGACCCGAACATTTTTAAAATAGGTATCTAAAAGAGATCTACAGAAAAATAGGCGTTTTTAGTTGCAAGTACTTTCACGAAAACGAAAAAGAATGGAAATATTATGTGGCTCTCATTCAGGAATTCGGAGAATTGGCTCTGAGAATCTATAATTTGCCTCAGAAGATCGAATATGAAGATATTATTCGCTTTACTCACAACTCCCAAAAACCTTCTGAAAATCGAGGGTTTTCAGAAAGAGTATATAGAGTATATAAGAGAGATATACCTACATATAGGCATTTTTACCTGCGCTTACTTTCAGCAAAGGGAAAGTTGAAATCTGCTTGATTATTGTTCGAACTGGATATTGATAGGCAAAAAACAAGCTCGTATTTTATCTTCGCTACCTTTTCTTAATCTTCTCGATTGCTCGTTCGAGAACTACGACTTTAGCTCTGGAACTGAATCATTTCCTTATACCTGAGAAGAACTTCCAGATTAATAGGAAGGAAGCTTAATCGGAATTAATCAAAACTTTTCTTCTATGATCGACCGGTATAAACATCAACAACTCCGAATTGGATTAGTTTCTCCTGAACAAATAAGTACTTGGGCCGAGAAAATCCTACCTAATGGAGAGATAGTTGGAGAGGTGAAAAAACCCTATACTTTTCATTACAAAACCAATAAACCGGAAAAAGATGGATTATTTTGTGAAAGAATTTTTGGGCCTATAAAAAGTAGAATTTGTGCTTGTGGAAATTCTAGAGGAATCGGAGATCAAAAAGAAAACCTGCGATTTTGTGAACAATGTGGGGTTGAATTTGTAACTTCTTGGACACGAAGATATCAAATGGGCTACATCAAACTAGCACGTCCAGTAACCCATGTGTGGTATTTGAAACGTCTTCCTAGTTCGATTGCGAATCTTTTAGATAAACCTCTTAAAGAATTAGAGGGCCTAGTATACTGCGATTTTTCTTTTGCTAAGCCCATAGCTAAAAAACCTACTTTCTTACGATTACGAGGTTCATTCGAATATGAAATCCAATCCTGTAAAGAAAGCATCCCACTTTTTTTTACTCGATTTACTAAACCTAAAGAGGTCTTATATAGATTTCGAGATCGAGAGATCTCTACTGGAGCAGGTGCGATTCACGAACAATTAGCCGATCTAGATTTACGAATTATTCTAGATTCTTCATTCGTAGAATGGAAAGAATTAGAGGAAGGTGGGCCCACAGGGAAAAAATCGAAAGATCGAAAAATTGCAAGAAGAAAGGCTTTTTTGGTTAGACGCATGCAATTAACTAAGCATTTAATTCAAACAAATATAGAACCAGAATGGATGGTTTTGTCTCTATTACCAGTTCTTCCTCCCGAGTTAAGACCGATGATTCAAATAGATGGGGGTAAGCTAATGAGCTCGGATATTAATGAACTCTATAGAAGAGTTATTTTTCGTAACAACTATCTTACGACTCTATTAACAAATAAATATACGCCGGTAGAGCTCATAATGTGCCAGGAGAAATTGGTACAACAAGCCGTGGATACACTTCTTGATAATGGAATCCGCGGACAACCAATCAGGGATGGTCATAATAAAGTTTACAAGTCATTTTCCGATTTGATTCAAGGAAAAGAGGGAAGATTTCGTGAGACTCTGCTTGGCAAACGGGTCGATTATTCGGGGCGTTCCGTCATTGTCGTGGGTCCTTCACTTTCATTACATCAATGTGGATTGCCCTACGAAATAGCAATAGAGCTTTTCCAGGCATTTGTAATTCGTGCTCTAATTATACAACAACTTGCTTTGAGCTCAGCAGTTGCGAAGAGACAAATTGTAGAAAACAAACCCATTGTATGGGAAATGCTGCAGGAAGTTATGCAGGGGCATCCTGTTTTGTTGAATAGAGCACCCACTTTGCATAAATTGGGCATACAGGCATTCCAGCCCATTTTAGTGGAAGGAAGCGCTATTTGTTTACATCCATTAGTTTGTAAGGGATTCAATGCAGACTTTGATGGAGATCAAATGGCTGTTCATGTACCTTTATCTTTGGAGGCTCAAGCAGAGGCTCGTTTACTTATGTTTTCTAATATGAATCTTTTGTCTCCCGCTATTGGGGATCCCATTTGCGTACCAACTCAAGATATGCTTATGGGACTCTATATATTAACGAGT